AAGTAAGCGTAATTCCACCTAAACAATAAAATATATTGACGTGGGGGGGGACGTATTTACTAGTTATATCATCCGCAATCGCCTGAATCTCGAGACGTTCTTCGAACCAATCATAAACTTTATTGAGATAGGTGGAACTCCCCCTCTGAGAACCGTATATGAGACTTTCATCTCGTACAGCTCAAGCCAAAACACCCAAATACTAATTGAATATGTAATGGAAAGTTTGAAACTTTTTATTTTGAATCTTTGATTCAATCTTCTTTGAAGGTACGAAAGAAGAAAAATCCGAAAGCTTTTTTTTGTTTGTGGCGATAATACCAAAATCTCAAGTTGGCTCAGCGGTCTTTATGTTGATCCGTACAGGCCTCTTGATTTCTCTTTTTTCCTATTTATTTGTTTTTATGTATTTTTATGTAATAATATGACTTTTATTATTTCTTATTGTATTCATAGGAATTTTCTTGTTAAGAACCCTATAAATATAAAAATATAAATATGAATTGATTAAAACCTCAGATTCATACTAGAACCACGATGATTCAATAAAAAAATACTAAGTTAAGTCAAGGATTCCCCGAGTAAGAACCTTTTGACCATCACTTATTCCATAAATATATAGACTGACTCAAAATTCAAAGAAAGGTTTTTCTTCTATTTCGATTTTGACCAAAAGAAAAATGTTTCGATTTTAAAATTCGAATTCTTTGAAAATTTGTTGGAGTCCGGATACGAGGTCTGAAGATTAAGTATGAATCATAGTTCAAAAATTTCTTAATCTATTTCGTGTCCCAGATACTAGAATAAATATCCGACGAAGTAGAATCATCTCTATCAAGATGACAGAACCATTTTCTGTACTATCAATAGGATCGATTAGAACAAGTCACACACTCATATTCCGGAAATACAGAAACAAAGAAATTCCGCGATTGAACTCCCAAAATAAAATAGAATGGGCTCGCAATTTTTTATTTTGTAAAACTTTGCGATTCTTATAGATCTAATTCATTGAAATTCCATCCAATAAAACGGAAGAATTATAAATCTCCAAAATAATAGATAGAAATACTGTAAATAGGGCCATTGCGACACCCATCAAAGGAGTTGTTCCCCACCCAGGGGCTACTTTACCATATTCCGAATTCAATGGTTTTAATAAACTCCCTGCATTAGTTCGTCTTGGAGCAGATTTCGAACTGTTCTCAACAGTTTGTGTAGCCATAAATCCTAGTGTATTCATTGAGATCTGTTGACTTTGTATACCATTCCATGGTAAATAAAGGATCTTATCATAGATCCTTGAAATTATATAAGAATGGAAACAGCAACCCTTGTAGCCGTCTTTCTATCTGGTTTACTTGTAAGTTTTACTGGGTACGCCTTATATACCGCTTTTGGGCAACCTTCTCAACAACTAAGAGATCCGTTTGAGGAACATGGGGACTAGTTGAAGTAATGAGCCTCGCAATATTAATATTACGAGACTCATTACTTCAATTGAGATAATGAAAAATCATTTCAACCTTTTAGTTGAAATTTTAGGCGGTTCTCGAAAAAAGATAGCGAAAAAAATTATTCCTAGAGTCGAGACTAAGAGGAATGTATAAACCAGTGCTTCCATAGATTCGATCGCGGTTTACAATTATAGCTTCCATACCTGTTTGCTTATTTTGATTTTCTTTTTATGGTTTTTTTTTATTTTATGGGGGGGCAGAGAAATCTTGGTCTGAATCATGACTTTTGTTTTTTCTTTATCTGCGAGCTGGTCCCCTATGACAAATTATAAAAAGAGAAGAGAGACAAAAGATAACAAAGCAGTGTTGTATCAGACTGCCGGTCTTCTTGTAGTCGGATCCCCAACTTTTTGGAATGTTCCAAATTCTACTTGAGAATCCAAATCCGGATCAATCCCGGCAAAAACATCTCTGAACAAGGTTCTAGCACCATGCCAAATGTGTCCAAAGAAGAAGAGCAAAGCAAATGAAGCATGTCCAAAAGTAAACCAACCCCTTGGACTGCTACGAAAAACACCATCGGATTTCAAAGTAGCACGATCTAATTCAAAAATTTCACCCAATTGAGCGCGTCTAGCATATTTTTTCACAGTAGCGGGATCACTATAACTCACTCCGTTGAGTTCGCCGCCGTAGAACTCAACAGTTACACCTACTTGTTCAACACTATATTTCGATTCTGCCCTTCGAAAAGGAACATCCGCTCTAACAATTCCGTCGCCGTCTACCAAAACGACTGGGAATGTTTCAAAAAAGGTAGGCATACGACGTACAAAAAGTTCACGTCCTTCTTTATCTCTAAAGACGGGGTGTCCTAACCATCCAACTGCTATTCCATCCCCGCTATCCATCGAACCCGCCCTGAATAATCCCCCTTTCGCCGGATTATTTCCGATGTAATCATAAAAAGCTAATTTTTCAGGAATTTTAGACCAGGCTTCTGATAAACTTTGATTTTCTGCTAGCCCAGCACTAACTCTTCGATATATCTCTTGCTGGAAGTAGCCCTGATCCCATTGATAACGAGTGGGCCCAAATAATTCGATCGGAGTAGTTGCTGAACCATACCACATAGTTCCGGCAACAACAAAAGCTGCAAAAAAGACAGCAGCGATACTACTAGAAAGGACGGTTTCAATATTTCCCATACGCAATCCCTTGTATAGACGTTGTGGGGGGCGGACACTAAGATGGAATAGACCCGCTAATATCCCCAACGTCCCTGCTGCAATATGATGAGAGGCTATTCCTCCCGGAACAAAAGGATCAAAACCTTCCACGCCCCATGCTGGATCTACGGGTTGTACTTTTCCTGTTAGTCCATAAGGATCGGACACCCATATTCCAGGACCATACAAGCCGGTTACATGAAATGCACCAAAACCAAAGCAAGCCACCCCTGAAAGAAATAAATGAATTCCAAAGATCTTAGGCAAATCCAAAGAAGGTTTCCCTGTCCGTTCATCAGAAAAAATTTCTAGATCCCAATATACCCAATGCCAGATAGCTGCCAAAAAGCATAACCCAGAAAATACAATATGTGCCCCAGCTACACCTTCGTAACTCCAAATACCCGGATTCGTTACAGCCCCTCCTGTGATACTCCAACCGCTCCATGAATTGGTTATTCCTAAACGAGTCATGAAGGGTATAACGAACATACCCTGCCTCCACATTGGATCAAGAACAGGGTCAGAGGGATCAAAAACTGCTAATTCATACAGAGCCATCGAACCGGCCCAACCAGCAACCAGAGCTGTATGCATTATATGAACAGAAAGTAACCGGCCGGGATCATTCAATACAACGGTATGAACACGATACCAAGGCAAACCCATGGAAATACCCCTTTATCAACCATAAATAAACACTACGTAACTTTATTGCATTGGAAAACACTCTAGTATTACTATCCTATGGACCTCCCCCGGTCGGTGAATTATTTCAGAGCAGGGGTTGGTTATTGGTTAATAGTTAATATTTGTTCTATTCTGTTGGTAATAAAACAATGGAACAATTCTATTCGTAGGAACAAAGAGAAGCAGATTTATTCTATACTCGATAAGTATCAATATGCAACGGGGACTAATACCATTTTCTATGGGAGAATGCGTCCATATTTATTCATTGCCCTGTTCGTAATAATTTGACTTTATTCGTTCTGTTTTTCTTTATGACCTTTTCGAATCTAAAGCTAAAAGCCAATATTCTAAAGACAAAAAAATAATATTGTTACGTTTCCACATCAAAGTAAAATTGAGTTCGCAGCTCTTTTCTCTTTCAATTAATGCCGATTGGTGTTCCAAAAGTACCTTTCCAATGTCGCGGAGAGGAAGAGGCATCTTGGGTTGACCTATAGTGCGACTTGTCAGATATATTGGGCCATATGGGATTTCCCCGTTCTCTCCCACAATCGAGATTATCCTCCGTTTCGCCCAATAAAGATTCATTGAATCCTCAAAAGTTTGGAGCGTGAAGTACAATTAGATCCATTTTTGGGAGGATTCATATTACTATTTAGAATAATTTATGGTTGTCTTAGTCGGACTAAAAAAAACTGAAGTATCCAGGCTCCGTTTAGAAAAACCCAAGATTATGCGTTCTATCAGAAATGATTCAACCAAGTTGATCGTAAACTGTTAATGAACAAACTCGATAGAAGTGAATTGAAAAAGTAGAAAGTCATAACAAAAAGAAATGGTAATGCGGAAGTGCTTGTCCTATATGTGCAAATCAAAATTGGGTGAATCTTTACCCGGAGTACAGCATAAACCTAAAAAGATGAAAGACACCCACTCAGGAACAAGAGAATACCATCGCGATTAGGGTTGAATCTCGATGAAACAATACATCAATGAGAAGTTAATTCAATAAGTTTAGTGATTTTTTTGTTTTATTTATTTATGTATAATTTATAGTAAAAAGAAAGTAAAAAGCCGTCTTTATTCTTTATTGAAGAAGACAAACTCTTTCGTTAGAAGTAAGAAAGAACCTAAAAGAAAGAGGACTGGAATCCATACATTGATTTTTTTTTGTTTTCACAATTTTTTTGAACCGTATGCATCAAAAGACGCGTGTACGGTTCCTGCGGGCTACAATTGTACCCTAATCAACCGACTTTATCGACAAAGAATCCTTTTTTTAGTACAAGAAGTTGCGAGCGAGATCTCAAATCAAATTGTTGGTCTTATGGTATATCTCGCTATTGAGGATCCGACCAAGGATCAGCATTTGCTTATACACTCTCCCGGCGGTTGGATACTACCTGGAATAGGGATTTATGATACTATGCAATTTGTACCACCAGATGTTCATACAATTGCTATAGGGGCAGTCGCTTCAATGGGATCTTTTATCTTGGCCGGAGGAGCAATTACCAAACGTATGGCATTCCCTCACGCTTGGCGCCAATGATTTAAGAGAAAAAAGAAGACTATGCCTTCGCCCTAGGAAATAGGAATATATATTAAGTAAAACTAGCATGGCACTTTGAATTCGATATGATAATGATAAAATTTTGCATTGTTTTTTCAAAACATTAGATTATGTATCGAGAGAGTAGTATGGGAGAAAGGGTATTTCCGATTTTCTTATCGGGAGCCCAGCTGAGCGTCACAAACCTTTTTTGTTCACACCGAAAGGCTCTTAAAAATATTTCTAATATGTTATGCAGTTATGCAAGGAGTGCGAAAAAAAAAACAAGATTTTTTCTTTGATTGGCTCAAAAAGAAACTTTGGGATTGCTGAATCACAAACAAAAAAAAAATGAATATATTAATAATTAAGTAATTAAAATTAATATTAATATAAGGCAACGGAGCCATCATAGTAGTTTTTAACTATTCCAAAAGGAAGGGTGGCCATTTGATCATTTAGACCACCAGGGTCTGGTATATTTTACTTTTCCCTTTCTTGGAGGGTAAGGGTCAATTTGATTGTAAAGCCGTATGCATATGCAATGCATCAAAGATGCCCGTACGGTTGGTCAATTCTATCCTTTTTCCTATTATATTAGTCTTTATCTTTCTTTTCTCTTCGCTTTATCATGCGAGATAGAAGAACTTTTTATTATGTTATATCATCAGGGTAATGATGCATCAACCTGCTAGTAAGTTGTATGATAAAAAACTGTGCAGTACTGCGGTGGAAACGCAAGAAATAACGTACCTGCGTGGCGTCCTCACAAGGGTTTATGCACAAAGAACGGGGAAACCCGTCTGGGTTGTAGCCGAAGACATAGACAGAGATACTTTTATGTCAGCAACAGAAGCAAAAGCTTATGGAATTGTTGATCTTATAGCAGATGAGGATGATGATCTTCTAGCAGGTGATGATGATGATCTTCTAGCAGGTGATGATCTTCTAGCAGGTGATGATGATGATCTTCTAGCAGGTGATGATCTTCTAGCAGGTGATGATGATGATCTTCTAGCAGGTGAGGATGATGATCTTCTAGCAGGTGAATGAAAATAAGCCGGAATACGTAATTTGAGATTTTATCTATGATTTTACTATTCTAATAACTGGAAGGAATTCAGAATTCTCCGGTTCAGATCAATCTAAACCAGCCCATTATGTATACAATTCAGCATGCCAACTATTAAACAACTTATTAGAAATACAAGACAGCCAATCAGAAATCGCACGAAATCCCCCGCTCTTCGGGGATGCCCTCAACGTCGAGGAACATGTACTCGGGTGTATGTGCGACTCGTTTAGATCATATCATGAGCTGGTACAAAAGCAACAAAAAACTTTCCAGTATCAATGATCAGTACCGGGGAATAGTATAGAATGTAAGAAGGGACTCCATTCACTATATAAAAAAAAATAATAATCAAAGCTATCACATTCCTACATTGTGGATAAATTTTATGGGTTCCGTTGGTGCAAATCTCAATTTAAGATGAGAAGTAATTCTCCATTGGTAGCAAATGGTTAGCCATTAAGCGGAGGAAATCTTTTTTTTATTTACTTTCTTATTTACTTATTTAAATTTAACTTATTTATTATTTACTTATTTAAATTTAAAATTTACTTATTTAATACTTATTTAATTTAACTTAAAAAATTTACTTTTAAATAATAAATAAATAAAGAAAGGCATAAAGATTAAGCTCCTACTCTGGCAAGAACGGACTAAAAGGGTCAGCTACCCAGCTAACTTTCATAATTAAATACCGTTACTGTATAGGTAGATCTCATTGTGAAAGGCCTATTGCTGGATAATTCATGGGTAGAGCCAAAAAGGGTGAACTATACAAGTTACCAATAACGTTGATTAAATGAAGTAAAGGCTCCGGTGTATAGAGAAGACCTCACCGTTTAGGAAGTCACCATAGAAACGAAGGAACCCGCTATTTCTTTATCTATTTTTTTCTATTTTTGACACCTATAACACAATATAATTTCTTATTTCGCATTGAAATGCCTAAAAAAAAAAGAAAAAATCGCGGTCAGGAAGGTTATAGTAGCCAAAGCCCTTGGAATTTTTATTTTATACATTGGAAAAATCCGTTTTGTTCTTAATAGATTAGGAAAGGGGAAAAGAATAACTGAAAGAAAAGAAAAAAATTAGTTATTCGGTGGAAGTTTCATCTATTCAATGACTAGAATTAGACGGGGATATATAGCTCGTAGACGTAGAACAAAAATGCGTTTATTTGCATTAAGCTTTCGAGGGGCCCATTCAAAACTTACTCGAACTATTACTCAACAGAAAATAAGAGCTTTGTTTTCGGCTGATCGGGATCGGGGCAGTCAAAAGAGAAATTTTCGTCGTTTGTGGATCACTCGGATAAACGCAGTAATTCGCGAAAAGGGGGTATACTTTAGTTATAGTAGATTAATACACGATCTGTACAAGGGACGGTTGCTTCTTAATCGTAAAATACTTGCACAAATAGCTATATTAAATAGAGATTGTCTTTATATGATTTCCAATGAGATAATAAAAGAAGTAGGTTATAAAAAGTTCGTCGGAATAATTTAAACGAAGTTTCCCGGAGAATGAACTCCGGGAAGGTAGAGTAGAAATTACTGGGATAAAATATGCTAAAATAGTCAAAACGAATGAACACACTCAGTAGAAAAAGCTTTCTCCAATTCTTTTTTTTTTTGTTTTTCTTACGACCCGCTAATCTAATCTGGATTCTCGGAAAAATACCAATCTGCCTTTGCTTTGAGTTCGGATTCAAATTATGATTCCATTAAAATTATGATTCCAAAGTAAGCCTAGTTATTTCTGGTTCTGGTTCTGGTCCTGGTTCTAAGACGAGTAGTTCTAGAGATCGATCCCTTTCTTTCAACCTTTTTATTATTGCGAAAGGGTAACAAAGATAAAATACGAGCTTGTTTTATAGCAATAGTAATTAATCGTTGTTGTTTCAAGGTCAATCTATTCACTCGTCTAGATAAGATTTTCCCTTGTTCACTAATAAATCGACTAATTAAACCGATATTTCTATAATCAATCCGATCGCCCGATTGAATCGGGGGCAAACGTCTACGAAAAGATCGCTTGGATTTAAGAAGAGGTCGTTTGGATTTATCCATAGTTTGTTTTCCTTATCTTTATCTCGAAAATCCTATTTCTTAATTCTAATTTTGAAAGTCACGGATATAGGATTTGTTTATTTTGTATTTAAATATGTTATATATAATGTTATTTTTTACCCTTCCTTTGAAATTAGAAAGAGTAACATACAGGTATTCAGTTCGCCCTATTTCTTTATCTCCCCATGAATTGTATATTTGTAACAATGCGGACAGAATTTTCTCAATTCTAATCGATTAGGTGTATTGTGACGGTTCTTTTGAGTAATGTATCTGGAAATGCCTCTTGATACCCCATTAACCCCGTTTCGGACACAACTGGTACATTCCAAAATCACCGTTACTCGGACATCTTTACCCTTGGCCATGAACCTCCTTTGGATTTTTTATTTATTCAACTCTTCTACAACACGAAGAAGAAGAAAGGGAGGAAAACAAATAGAAATTACTAACTTGAAATCGAATTCTAAAAGAAAGATCAAAGTACATACTAAATTAAATAGTAAATTAAAGTCATAGTAAATAAAAATAATAATAATAAATAGTAAATAAAAATAATAATAATAATAAGTAAAATAATAATAAGTAATACAAAACTAAAACTAATAAGTAATACAAAGAGTTAGAAAGTCTATTTCAAATCGAAATACAGTATTTCATTTCTCATTTAAATATCTTGTATAATACTCTTTCCTTAGACCCACATTTTCTCTTCTACCCTCCCATCCCTCTATTATTTATTATTTTTATTATTAATATTCATTTTTTTTATTGAACCCGAGCCTCGCCTATGTTGAATCCACTCTTATTTTTTCCCTTTCCTCCCTTATTTTAAAAATAGAAAAAAGGGAAAAAAGAGAAAAGAGTAGAGGGGGGTTAGTCACAGATATTTTATTCTATCTTTAACCTTCTTCATTCCTTCCCATCTCAATAATTAAAATGAAAAAAAGGGGAATGTCAATGCATCCGGAAAAAAACGATTAATCTCTATCAATAGACCTGCTAAAGCCCCGAACCATAGCGTACTTAGTACTGGTGCCACAGAAAGATATGTTTTTAAATCTCGCATCGAAAACCCTCCTTTTTTATTGTAATACAAAAATCGGTAGTTAAGGACCACTTCTAGTTGTACACGTAATCCATAAGATTCCTATAATATTAATATATTAAATTTTGTACAATGGTGCAGTAAAAGTAAATAGGATTTTTTCTTTTCTTAAAACAGAAAAAAAGCACCTCCCCCTTACCGAGCATTTGCGAAAAATACTCATTTCTTTTTTTATATGTATACACATCTTTTACTATTATTATATGTTATTATATGTTATATTATTATTAATTATATTAATTATTATTATTATATGTTAATATATGTTTATTATATGATATGTTAGAAATGAGACAAAAAAAAAAGATGAACTGGGCAAAAAATTGTGTATATCAACGGAGGAAATAACGATGTGGAAAACAAGACAGGAATTCTCTACAATGACACTGTAGAGCAATGGAAGGGATGTGGCGCAGCTTGGTAGCGCGTTTGTTTTGGGTACAAAATGTCACGGGTTCAAATCCTGTCATCCCTACCTATTACTGCTACTTTGAGCAGTAACGAGGGATCGTCTGAGATCGATTTAAATTGGGCATAGTATTGCAATAATACTATGCATCCAAAATAAATGGGGTAATCCTTTTCTTTACAGTCTTATCTATTCATATAAGAAAGCGCTCTTAGTTCAGTTCGGTAGAACGTGGGTCTCCAAAACCCAATGTCGTAGGTTCAAATCCTACAGAGCGTGATTTTTTTATTCTTAGATCAAATTAGACTGAAATGGATTCAGTAATTTTTGCACAGCAATAGGAATTTGCCCTCCTGTGGATTAAATAAAAAAAGGAGGAGGGTGATAAAACAAAGAGATGTTAATCAAAGG